AAAATTTCAATTTATTTATCTCTTTACATATAATGGATTTGCCCGGACCAATACATGATTTTCTTTTAGTCTTTTTGGGATCCGGTCTTATATTAGGAGGCATAGGGGTAGTATTACTTACCAACCCAATTTATTCTGCTTTTTCGTTGGGATTGGTTCTTGTTTGTATATCCTTATTCTATATTCTATCAAACTCTCATTTTGTAGCTGCCGCACAGCTCCTTATTTACGTGGGAGCTATAAATATCTTAATTATATTTGCTGTCATGTTCATGAACGATTCAGAATATTACAAAGATTTTCATCTTTGGACCGTTGGGGATGGCGTTACTTTGTTGGTTTGTACAGGTATTTTTGTTTCACTAATGACTACTATTCTGGATACGTCATGGTACGGGATTATTTGGACTACAAGATCAAACCAAATTATAGAGCAAGATTTGATAAGTAACAGTCAACAAATTGGAATTCATTTATCAACAGATTTTTTTCTTCCATTTGAACTCATTTCGATAATTCTTTTAGCTGCTTTGATAGGCGCAATTGCTGTGGCCCGCCAGTAATAAATCTTTCGAACTAGTAACCGAAATCAAAATGAAACTTTGTTCTGTGTTATCACATCCATTTCCCCTCACTTCAATCTTATTTGAAGATTGTTTATGTCTAAAATAGAGATTCTTTTTTTTGATCTATTGCCAATAGATTCCCTTATTCAGTACTTTTTTTTATTCTAGTCACTTAAACTCATTAAATTGTTTTTCATCTTGAAATGAATCAAAATTGATAAGGAGTTGGTCAATGATGCTCGAACATGTACTTGTTGTGAGTGCCTATTTATTTTCTATCGGTATCTATGGATTGATCACAAGTCGAAATATGGTTAGAGCCCTTATGTGTCTTGAACTTATACTGAATGCAGTTAATATAAATTTCGTAACATTTTCTGATTTTTTTGATAGTCGCCAATTAAAAGGAAATATTTTTTCAATTTTTGTTATAGCTATTGCAGCCGCTGAAGCAGCTATTGGACCAGCTATTGTTTCCGCAATTTATCGTAACAAAAAATCAACTCGTATAAATCAATCGAATTTGTTAAATAAGTAGTAGTGTATTAATCATAGAAATTCTAATATTTATCAAGTCAAATTAACATGGATGATACATAACGTATTGATCGTGTTTACAAAAAATGCAAGAAATCAAAGTATCTTGGACCTCTCGTATGAGTCGATCTGGAAGCAGATTGATTAGAAAAATTCTGGTAAATCATTGATTCATCTGGTGTCTAAATATATGTATAATTCATTTACAAGTTTACTAGATCGAAAATTTATGATGTTCAAAAATTTATATATCCAATGTCACATTCAGTAAAGATTTATGATACATGTATAGGGTGTACTCAATGTGTCCGAGCCTGTCCCACAGATGTATTAGAGATGATACCTTGGGACGGATGTAAAGCTAAGCAAATTGCTTCTGCTCCAAGAACAGAAGACTGTGTTGGTTGTAAGAGATGTGAATCCGCCTGTCCAACGGATTACTTGAGTGTTCGAGTTTATTTATGGCATGAAACAACTCGAAGCATGGGCCTAGCTTATTGATCCCTTTCCAAAATCCCACCTGAATATATTTGATTTTTTTTTTACCGACAAAAATCCCCCTGCTCGAAAAATCAAATATATAATTATATATTTGATTTTTCGAGCACGGACTTTTCTGGTCCAAGTGTATCTTGTTTTTACTACGAATTATTTTCCTTGGTTAACAATAGTGGTAGTTTTGCCAATATTCGCGGGTTCCTTAATTTTCTTTCTTCCTCATAGAGGAAATAAGATGATTAGGTGGTACACTATATTTATATGCACCGTAGAACTCCTTCTAATAACTTGTGCATTCTATTATCATTTCCAATTGGACGATCCATTAATGCAACTGACGGAGGATTATAAATGGATCAATCTTTTTGATTTTTACTGGAGATTGGGAATAGATGGACTTTCTATAGGACCTATTTTGCTGACAGGATTTATCACCACTTTAGCTACTTCAGCGGCTCGGCCGGTTACTCGAGATTCCCGATTATTCCATTTCCTGATGTTAGCAATGTATAGTGGTCAAATAGGATCATTTTCTTCTCGAGACCTTTTACTTTTTTTCATCATGTGGGAGTTAGAATTAATTCCGGTTTATCTACTTCTATCCGTGTGGGGGGGAAAAAAACGTTTATATTCAGCTACAAAGTTTATTTTGTACACTGCAGGAAGTTCCGTTTTTTTATTAATGGGAGTTCTGGGTATCGGTTTATATGGTTCCAATGAACCAACATTCAATTTTGAAATATCAGCTAATCAATCTTATCCAGTAGTACTGGAAATAATATTCTATATTGGATTTCTTATTGCTTTTGCTGTCAAATCACCGATTATACCTTTACATACATGGTTACCAGACACCCATGGAGAGGCACATTATAGTACTTGTATGCTTCTAGCCGGAATATTATTAAAAATGGGAGCCTATGGATTGGTTCGGATCAATATGGAATTATTGTCCCGCGCTCATTCTATATTTGCTCCCTGGTTGATGATAGTAGGCACACTTCAAATAATCTATGCAGCTTCAGCATCTCCCGGTCAACGTAATTTAAAAAAAAGAATAGCCTATTCCTCCGTATCTCATATGGGTTTCATAATTATAGGAATTGGCTCTATAAGTGATATGGGCCTCAATGGAGCCATTTTACAAATAATATCTCATGGCTTTATTGGCGCTGCACTCTTTTTCTTGGCGGGAACGAGTTTTGATAGAATACGTCTTGTTTCTCTCGACGAAATGGGCGGAATGGCGATCCCAGTTCCAAAAATATTCACGACTTTCAGTATCTTATCGATGGCTTCCCTTGCATTACCGGGGATGAGTGGCTTTGTTGCAGAATTAATAGTATTTTTTGGACTAATTACCAGCCAAAATCTTTTTTTAATAACAAAAATACTAATTACATTTGTAATGGCAATTGGAATGATATTAACTCCTATTTATTCATTATCTATGTTACGCCAAATGTTCTATGGATACAAGTTTTTTAATGCTCCAAACTCTTATTTTTTTGATTCTGGACCGAGAGAGTTATTTGTTTCGATCTCTATCCTTTTACCTGTAATAGGTATTGGTATTTATCCGGATTTCGTTTTCTCACTATCCGTTGACAAGGTCGAAGATATTATATCTAATTATTTTTATAGATAATTATAGTAATTATAGATAATTATTAAAAAAATTAATAAAATAAAAAATCAAACATCAATCTTATACTATAATAAGAATAAGATGTTTAAAAAATTCGTTGTACAATTACAAAAAACAAATATTTTTTCTTCTCTTAAGTTTATTTTTAACTTATTTAACTTAAACTTAAGTTAAAAATAAAAATGAATTATACTTTTAACCAGATATGTTTGGCCTTTGTAAGAACCTTTTGAATCAAACTAGTGATTCAAAAGGTTCTCGATGGCTTACACGACGTTTTCTTATATATATGCTGTCCCATGTTTATTTGTGTTCATTAGGTTCTTTCTTCAGTTAGATGTTAGGGTAAATGAACCATAACTATGTAGCCCTATTCCTAATAGATTGACCCCAAAATAGCATATCCAAATTATAAGAAATCCCATAGAGGCTACAATTGCAGAATTTACAACCTCAAAATCTTTATTTGTTCGAATATGTAAATAAATCGCGAATACGGTCCAAGTAATAAATGCCCAAGTTTCTTTCGGATCCCAATTCCAATATGAGCCCCATGCCTCATTTGCCCATACTGCTCCCGAAAGAATACCTATGGTTAAAAAGATAAAACCTATACCAATAATACGATAACTCCAATGATCCAATTGTTGAATCAATTGAGACCTATAATAATTCCTAGAAGAAATTAAGGAAGTGTTCCATAAAACATTGTTTCTTTCGTTCATGTATTGGATCTCATCAAAACAAAACGACTCATTATTGCTTTTCTCAAAAATACTTATGACTTTGCGAGATGTAATGACTATAAGAGCTACTGATAATAATGATCCACATAAAAGAGATGCATAGCCCAATACCATCATACTTACATGCATCATTAACCAATGAGATTGGAGAGCGGGTACTAATAGTACGGATTGATGCATTTCGGTTAAAAAACCAGAAGTAGCAAAGCCTTGGGTAAAAATAACACTTGGCGCGGTTATTGCGCTTAAAGGGTTTTTTTTTTTTTTTAAATACGGAACCATATGAATAATGGACAAACTCCATGAAAGAAAAATTAATGATTCGTATAAATCACTTAAAGGTAAATGCCTTGAATAAATCCAACGAGTAACTAATAATCCTGTTATACAGACAAAAGTGGTTTTTATGCCTTTTTCTGATGAATCATATAGTTCTGCGCTTTCATTAACTAATAAGATTATCAAACGAATTGAAATTATAATTGAAACAACCGAAAAGGATATATGAGTTAATATATGCTCTAAAATGGAAAATATCATAAAAAATTATAAAAAAAGAGGAGAATCTCCCAATTATAGAAATGGAAATCGGGAATTGAATTCATTATAGGACTTACTCTTTTATAAGATGCCATGCCGCCACTCGGACTCGAACCGAGATGCTCTAGCACTGCTTCCTAAGAGCAGCGTGTCTACCGATTTCACCATAGCGGCTTTTCGAAATCATAATAACCTATTTTTATTCAATTGTCGAGGTTAAAGTACTCAATCATTCAATATTTTTGAGTTTTATTTTATAAGAAACATTGAAATTCATGAATAAAGAAATTGATGAATCAAAACTCGTTTAAAAAATAGTGATTTGAACCTAGTTACAATAATAATCCTTATTTTTTATTATTTTATTTAATATTTAGATTTATAGTGTCTATTTTATTTAACGTAACATTAACAATGGAGTTCTTTTAGTTTATACTCTCCTAAAATGGAACTTTTCTAACTACATAGTTTTTACCGCAATTCAATGTTCTTTTTTTCTTTTTATTATTTTTTTTATGACCAAAATTTATACATTTCTCGTATAAAATATCCATTGATAAAAGCTTCTTGTCGCATTTAGGTGGATATTTTATACGAGGGATATAAGGGATATATAAGGATAAGGATTATATATATTGATAATGATTTTTTAAAATGAGTGTTCCGAAGATTCCAAAACAAGTTTTAAACTTAAAAAATTAGTTTCAACGGATCATTAATTTGGATTAAAGATCTTATATTATCTTATGTTTGCTCTTTTCGAATAAATATTTGTTCTTTCCTATTTGAAAATCATTTCTATATATAGATATAATAATTTAATAGATATAATAATTTATATATAAAAAGATTATTCTATATAAATTATTATAAATTCTAAACGAAATTCAAAACTAGACTCTTTTTAGAGTCAGAGATAGATCCAGATTATTCCAATGTTTAATTATTTATTTCTTGTTATCCAAAAAAACTTTTTGAATTCCCTGTAGAAAGAGATTTCGCTAATGAAAAAACTTTTAATGCTACCCAATACCCCTTCCTTTTCCAAATATTATTACGAATTCGTTTTTTTGATATGGAAGTACGTTTTTTTGGAACTGCCATTAAAAAATTATGATAGGGTATTCAGTTCTATAGTTGGATGTGAAAGACATCTATTGTTCAAAACCAATTGTTTTTTACTATATAATATATAATTCTCTATAATATATAATTCTCTCTTTATTGTCTAAATTCGACTCTTTTCATAAAAAATATAAAAATATAAACCAAAGCGGTTGTGTCTTTATGTTGTTTATTTTCGTCATGCTATATTTATACATGTAATAAAATACATCAAAAAGTTTAAGAAATAAGAAACCAACCTTTTATTTTTGAATTTAATAAAAAAACGTTAATAATCTTTTTTTTATATTAATTGCTTAATTGGTCAAGCTCAAAAAAAGAGTGCACCTAATGAAAATTGTAAAATTAAAATGAGACTAGTAGTTAATCTGTTAAAGTATACATCATTTTTTATATTTTTATATAAAATAAAAAATAAGTCCTTTTATTTTTGTAATTCCTTCACTCAATTAAAAAACTTCATTGGTTAATGATTCTGAATAAACGAACTAAAAAAAAAAAGAACTCTTTTTTTTCTGGGGTTAAGTTATGGACTGTGTCTGTCTTTTATGAATTCTATTAAAATAACATATTCTTTTTGGTGTAATTATTTGTCCTTACTCTCTCTAGAGATTCAAATATTGTATTATGTAAATTGTAATAAGAATTGAGATTTTTATTTTTTTTTTTGTAGTTTCATAAAATCTTACTTAAAAAAGATAAGTATTTATTTTTCAATGGTAACTTGGTCATCTCATTTGACCAATTCTAACTTCTTGATTTGAAATATCTTTTTTGTTTGAAGTATTTGGAAAAGATTTAGAATAATTAAGAATAAAAGATATTTATTTTAGTTTTACATATCTTATCTTAATTTTTTTTATTAACTGACTCCTTTCAAAAAAAATAAGAGCTGATGAATCAGAAACAGTTAACTAAGAATAAAAGATTTTTATTTGTTTTTATGGAATATACATACCAATATTCATGGATCATACCTTTCATTCCAGTTATAATTCCTATGTTAATAGGGGTGGGACTTCTCCTTTTTCCGAAGGCAACAAAAGATCTTCGCCGCATGTGGGCTTTTCCTAGTGTTTTATTGTTAAGTATAGTTATGATTTTTTCAGCCAATCTGTCTATTCAGCAAATAAATAACAGTTATATCTATCAATATGTATGGTCTTGGACCATCAATAATGACTTTTCTTTAGAGTTCAGCTACTTGATCGATCCACTTACTTCTATTATGTTAATCTTAATTACTACTGTTGGAATTATGGTTCTTATTTATAGTGACAATTATATGTCTCATGATCAAGGATATTTGAGATTTTTTGCTTATATGAGTTTTTTCAATACTTCAATGTTGGGATTAGTGACTAGTTCTAATTTGATACAAATTTATATTTTTTGGGAATTAGTTGGAGTGTGTTCTTATCTATTAATAGGTTTTTGGTTCACACGAACGATTGCCGCGAATGCTTGTCAAAAAGCGTTTGTAACTAATCGTGTAGGGGATTTTGGTTTATTATTAGGAATCTTAGGTCTTTATTGGATAACGGGCAGTTTCGAATTTCGGGATTTGTTTGAAATATTCAATAGTTTGATTTATAATAATGAAGTTCATTTTTTATTTGTTACTTTGTGTGCCTTCTTATTATTTTCTGGTGCAATTGCTAAATCCGCTCAATTCCCCCTTCACATATGGTTACCTGACGCTATGGAAGGACCTACTCCTATTTCAGCTCTTATACATGCTGCTACTATGGTAGCAGCAGGAATTTTTCTTGTCGCTCGGCTTCTTCCTCTTTTCATGGTTATACCTTACATAATGAATATAATCGCTTTAATAGGTATAATAACATTACTATTAGGAGCTACTTTAGCTCTTGCTCAAAAAGATATTAAGAGAAGTTTAGCCTATTCTACAATGTCTCAATTGGGTTATATGATGTTAGCTCTAGGTATTGGGTCTTATCGAGCTGCTTTATTTCATTTGATTACTCATGCTTATTCAAAAGCATTGTTGTTTTTAGGGTCCGGATCAATCATTCATTCAATGGAAGCTATTGTTGGATATTCTCCAGATAAAAGTCAAAATATGGTTCTTATGGGTGGTTTAATAAAACATGTGCCAATTACAAAAACTGCTTTTTTATTAGGTATACTTTCCCTTTGTGGTATTCCACCCCTTGCCTGTTTTTGGTCCAAAGATGAAATTCTTAATGATAGTTGGTTGTATTCACCGATTTTTGCAATAATAGCTTTTTCCACAGCAGGATTAACTGCATTTTATATGTTTCGGATCTATTTACTTACGTTTGAGGGCTCTTTAAATGTAAATTTTCAAAATTACAGCGGTAAAACAAATAACTCGTTTTATTCAATATGTCTATGGGGAAAAGATAAAGAAGGGAAAAAAATAATTAAAAAAGATTTTCGGTTATTATCTTTATTAACAATGAATAATAATGAAAGGATTTCTTTTTTGGGGAAGAAGACATATCCAATTGATATTAATATAAGAAAGATGACGCGACCCTTTATTACTATTGCTCATTTTGACATTAAGAACACTTTTTCGTATCCCCATGAATCGGATAGTGCTATGCTATTTCCTATGCTTGTATTAGGTATATTTACTTTGTTCATTGGAGCCATAGGAATTCCTATGAATCAACAAGGAATGGATTTTGATATATTATCAAAATTGTTAACTCCAGCTATAATATATCAAAATTCAAATAATTCTGTGGATTGGTATGAATTTGTGACAAATGCAAGTTTTTCATTGAGTATAGCTTATATCGGAATATTTATAGCGTCTTTTTTATATAAGCCTGTTTATTCATCTTTACAAAATTTGAACTTCCGAAATTCATTTCTTAAAAGTGTTCCCAATCGAATTCTTTGGGAAAAAATAATAAATGTGATATATGATTGGTCATATAATCGTGGTTACATAGATGTTTTTTATGCAATATCCTTAAATAACGGTATAAGAGGATTAGCTCAACTAACTGATTTTTTTGATAAACGAGTAATTGAAGGAATTACGAATGGAGTCGGTATTACAAGTTTTTTTGTCGGAGAGGGTATCAAATATATAGGTGGTGGCCGAATTTCTTCTTATCTCTTATTGTATTTATTTTATGTATTCATTTTTTTATTCATTTTCATTTTTTAAATTATAAAATAAAAAAAAGTAAGTTAATTTATATTAATTATATTTCATATTCAAAATAAGTTATATTATAATTATATTATAATAATTATATTATAATTATAATCAAAAATTTTTACATTTTTATTTTTTTTTTATTGAATAATTTAATATTTTTTATTTAATTTTGTTTTGATTTAATATTGATATTGATTGTTTATAGTCGAAAAGAATATTAACAAGAGGTTTTTCAAACCAGAATATCTCTTTATCCTTTTTATCTTGAAATATTTCTAACTTCGAATTTTCTTGATTCCCATCTAGATAAGAAGTTTCATAAATTGGTCTATTTTTATAGCGTGTCTCTTTAAAGTGGAATTCATCCTTTGTTTTTCCCTTTCCATTCATTCGGATCTCTTTTGTTTCATCCATTTTGTCCGGATCCTCCTTTTCTTCCGAAAAAAGAGAAGGAGAAGGATCTTCTTCAGTGGATTCTTCTTGTTCCTGTTTAGTCCCCTTTGTTTCGGAAGTTGTTTCTATTTCTACATCTGTTTCTTCCTCGCTTTCCCCCCTTTCTTCCGTTTCTGAGGTTTCTTTCAGTTTCTTAGTAATAATGGGTGACGGTACTCTGCCTAAATAGTAGACACAGGTAATAAATAAGAGAATACTAAAGATTCGAGCCATATTAGATCTAATAAGTACATTAAATCTAATAGAATCATTTTGCTGTATCCAGACTAATACCAATCCAACCCATTTCATGAATAAAATGTGACCAATTAACCAACCAACAAAACTACTTGTTACAAATAATATCTTGTTGTTGCATCGAAACATATAAATGTTGACTAATCTGACTAACATTGAACTTGGTAAAATGAAATGGTTGAATAATTGAAAAATTAGATTATTCAGGAATACGCATTGAATGCTAAGATTACGCATTGAGTTTCTGGTAGTAGATCCATAATCAAAAAAGTGTTTGTGATTGTTCCAGAAGAAATGAAACAAAAGATACGGTAGAGCTAGTACAGTTATTGTATGAGGTCTACCCAATGCTAGATGCAGAGGCGCATAATAGATCGATATGAACATCATGAGCTGTCCCGTAATAAAACCAGTTGTTGCTGATACTTTCTTCTCGATTCCTTCTTCTATAATCCGAGCTCGGAGAAAGAAGAGATAAGAGGGCCCC